GGAAGCGAAGATCAGAGTCAAAATATGCCGTGGAGAAGAGCTTACTTATGAGCGGAAGACGAAGTCGCAGGGGAACCTGTGGCTGGATTGAATCCTTCTCAGGAAGAGCTGATGCTTGCTGGGTCTTTTTGTCTAGCAGCTATGGAAAAGCCTATAGTATAGTATAGTATAGGGCTGGAATCGCAAGAAAACCCAGTCTCCAACTGAAAATTCCCTCTCACTTCTATGTTGATCCTCATATTGCTTCATTCTAACTTGTGCCCTTGACTGTCCTTCGAAATCTGTATGACAGTCGACTGCTCCCTGAGATGACTCTCTGCCGAGGCAACATTGGAACCTTCAGGCTGGGGCATAGGTATAAGTGTTGGAGCATAGCGATAGAGGGCTTCAATTCAAATGGGGTCATTTTCATTGTGGTATGATAAGTAGTGTCGTACCACCACTCTGCTAAGGATAACCACTTATATACCACTTCTGTGGCGCGAGTGGCCTTCTGTGCTACTCATTAATCATTAATCTGGGGTTAAATAACAGAATTTGATGATGTTAGAGCCCCCTTCAATAATAGGTCCAGCTATTTTTCATTCCTCGGAAAAAATTATCAAGCTAGTGCTACTGCCTTCCTTCGTGCGCCTTCTTTGATTTCTGTGGCTTTACTGGTACGAGCCGCGATCTCAAGTCTTGTTCGCATGCTTCCGGAACTTGTTCGTCAACACCAGGTCAGCAGGTGGCTCCTTCATCAGACATGGCTATGCTCACCATATTGCAGTATAATGGGCGATATCTCCTACGCTGTCTTTGTGGATTCCCACCGAATTCCAAGTAGTCTTCTCTTTCTGTGCGGCTTTCTTTATAGGGATCCTGCCGGCACGGTACTCCGTTTCCAGCAAGTTCGTGAAGGTCCAGCAATTTTCAAGGGGATGTTGTACGTACCGATGTTTTTGACAGTACTTAGGGTCCTCAGTACGACTTCGTTTGGCCTGTGTTCCAAATTCAATGCTCAGGCAGCTCAAAAGCCTTATTCTTCAACAGGAGCTGGTCTAGTACTTCGGGGCAGTAACTCAAAGTGGTACCAGGTCAGTCCCTAACTATCTGCTTCCACTAAATACGCGGTAACGCTAACTCATGTGCTGAACACAGGGTCAGTCACGGACCTCTTAGGTTTTTTCAGAAAGAACCAAAAAATTCTCGTTAAGGTCCCATAGATAGAACCTGATACGAAGTACTGAACATAAGACCTATGTAAGGGAGTCAGTCCTACTCATAAAGGTGAAGGACCAAGCACTAGATCGTTGAAAACAAAAAGAAAGACTGACTTTTAGATAACTTATTTAGGAAGGAGCCATCGTAACTGCTCGCCATCGGAATAGGCTTTCAAGGCAGCTGCCGAGTCAGCCAGTAAGTAAGCAGGTAATAGTCAGCCAGCAAGCTGGGCCGTTCTTGCCAGTTCGAGTACGAGACTTCGGTGTAGTAGTACTATAACGGTTTTGACACATACTAAGGACTCCTTTTGTAAAGCAACTTATTGTGCTTTTATTCCAGCCAACGAAGCTCCGTCTAATCTAGGCTCGGTTCGGTTCACCCATCATACCTACTAAGTAGAAGGCAGGCGAACTCGGACCAGTGCAACAAAGTTTAGACTCTCGCGATTGGACTCTATAACAGAAGAGGTTGTGCAAAAAGGAAAGGGAAAAGAAGCTTTGCAAAAGCTAAGGCCGAAGCTCTTTGGGCGATATTATAGCATAGCGCATTTCCTCATGATTAGGGTGATGTGGTTGTTCCATCGGTTTTCTTTATGGAGGGATCTATTATTCAAGATATTCTTGAAAGGCGGATTGACAAGTGCGACGAGGAGATGGAGATTCCAGAAAAGTCTACGAATAAGTAAGTGAAGGCTTGGCTTACGTGCTCAGCTCAAGCAAGAAGAAGCTATAAAGTCAAGCCTATTGAATGGTGGCAGAGGGAGTGGAGGTCTAAAAGTCAGAAGAGAACACTGTGCAAAGGGTACGCGACCACAACGCACTGTTGTCCCTTTTTTTTCTTTATTTTTCTTCGCACTAGGAGTAGCTGTAACTTAGCAATTCGATTGTACTCAGATCGAACATGGCAATGAATGTAAGTGTGCTCTCTGGGCCTTACTTATTGATGACTGATCTACATTCTCAGCTGATGACATTGAATGATTTGAGGACGCTGGGCGGCCAGCTTGCTTGCGCTTGGGCTGTTTCGCCGTGGCTTGGGGTATAACGGTTCGGAGAGATCGACGAGCACCTCACACTGCCATGCCAACCGCAGCTTTTGAATCAATTTTGGGGTGATCTTTGACCAGCCGATGCAGCGGGAATGGGATATTGAATGAAAGTCAATCGAAGAGACAAGTGACTTCCCCTTTTTTCGCTAAGGAAATCTGCTAACACTCTAAACGATTCCTGAGACGACTGTTCTATAGCCATAGAGAACAGCCTACATCCGAACTCATACCTACAAGCCTATGGATACTGGCACCTATTCTATTTCCATTGGACTTAAAAAGTCTTACTTATTTCGCGGGACCAGGGCGGAAAGACGAGTTACTATTTTCACGAGCTCATTTGGACTCATAAATCAAACTCCTATTGATTGGGAAATGCTCAAAGGTTCTTGTTCAAATGCCAAATCCCTTAGATGACTCACCATCCCCTGAAATACCCAATCCGGTACATTATGACAAGCTTAGCCTCCATGACATTGTGGAATACTGCCTTTTACCTGTACAAAGCCATAAGCAGTACTCCCCCTTAAAGGCAGCGATTCGGTTGGTTTGCTATTGATATAGATTAAAGACCGAACCTTTCTGCGAAAGCGTTACGGAAATGATCTACCTTTCGAATTTTGATCTTGACATGTCGGTGGTTTTTAACCGTAGCCTTCTTGCCCTAACCTAAGTCCAGGAACGGATCCTTTTGCCTGGAATGACTGAGGTCAAATGACACATTAGGCGGTAGCCATTCAAAAGCCCAAGAGACGATGCCCTAGTTCGATACCTGATGACTTGCCCTACTTTTTGTCCAAACCGGTTGATTGAATGTCTGAGGTAGGGCCTTCTTTGCCAAAGTAATGGGGCCCTTCCAATAGGAAGGAGGACGCTGAGACAAGGAACTTCACTTCGACGCTGGGTAACACTTCCTCCCTCTTTGGAATTGAATCAATAGTAGCAGAAGGAGGCAAGTAACTGATTAAGGAAAGGCATGAGTTTCCATTTTCCAAGTAAGTTATGGAAAAAAAGTTCTTATTAGCTTTCACCCTTTCTCCGCTTCAAAAGGAGCCGAAGATCTTTAAAGAACTTAATACTTTTTAGACGGCCCTAAAGAAAGAAGTACAGGAGCTGAAGTCGATTCGCCAACAGAGAAGGGGGGTCGGACATGAATACGATTTGCGGACATGAAACATAATAAAGGCAGATGCCAAGAAGTGGGCAAGGAACTTCCATAGGGACTTGTAGTCTTTACTTCCTTTGGAGGCTCTGCGGGGATAATAAGGGCTTCAGTTGTTGAAGAAAATGTCCCGATGAACCTTTATTCGCACTTTATGTCGCTAACCCGTGGCGGACAGAGCTAGCAGGTGACGGTAAAGGTACCTCCACATTTCGAACCTCGGGAGAGAAGGACGTTGATCGAGCTTTTCCATGCCTAGTCCCAGTTTCGGTTAAAGACCCAGAACGGGCTACAGATCTATACTAATGAAGTTTTTATGTGAGAAAGTCAAGCCAGGAAGTCCTTCTCTCATTCTGGTGCTTGTAAGATAAGACCAGTAGATGAATTAGGAAAGAGGGCCTATGCCCGGTTAAAGTGAAAGGCTGTAGTGATAGCGACGGGGCTTACTTTCTCTTTGGTTCAGCTACTAAATAGATAAGTCATTTCTGCTCGACTATAGCCATCGGGGTGGGGATGAGGCAGAAACACTTGCCGCACGTGATAATGCCACATTAGATAGAACAGTTCCCTATCAATGCAAGCCTTCGATGAAGAAGGTAAGTAAATGCTACTTAAGAAGCACAAGCACCCTTTTTTATTCACTAAGGATGAGATGGTGCAGGAGCGGGTCGATGATGACACTGGGGAAGCCCAGTCAACCGATAGGGGGGAAAAAAATTCCATTCACTTGTTTAACTGCTAAGAAGAATTTTATCTTTCGACTGGGAACTGCTTACCTTTGGTGCTTTATATTTTTTTATATAAGGTAGTAATCCCGTAGAGGCAAGGGCGAATCGAGTTAGCATCCCGCCATTCATGCCATGCCTTGTCAGCTAGGCTAGTTAGCTAATTCCTTCCAAGAAAATAGATTCTGCGATGATGCGCGTAATCGATCTCTTATTAGGTTATTAAAAAGTCATTTCTAGAGGAATGGGTCATGGAAGACTAAGAGAAGAGAACCTGAAATGAAAGGTCAGATAGTGAAAGATGAACAAGAAGCCACAACTCGAAGGCTAATTCATGCTTTGCCAATGAGTGATGTTATTTTACTTAATATCCCAAGTTAGGAGTAAGATCACAGCTTATCCCGCCACAAAGCGATTCAAATCTCTTTTCCATAGGCGCTAACTCTTACTTAAACAGCTTCGCTTCCTTCCCCAGATGCATGAGATGAAGGAAAGCGAGGGCGAAAGGAAGGCTTTGACTAACTCCTTCTAGGGTGTAATTCCAAGCTCTCGTATGGCTATGAGACTCACAATCAGGCGTCGCACCTTAGTAAGCTTTCAGGAAAGTAAGGACTATTTATTGCCGCATCAAGGAAAGATGAAATATTTTCTGTTAATACTCTTTATTCCCACATTTTTTGAATCCAAGAAGGAGTTCGATATCCGTCTAAAAAAAATAGAAGAGAGAAAGTCTAATTCCACATCTCTTAGGGGCACTGAGTATATGGTGTAAGTCCTTGCTGTGTTAGCTAGGCCACCTGCCTGAAGCGTTGAAGATAGAAAATTATGGTTGCTTGTTGATTGATTCGGCGTAACGAGTGATAGAGATACCTTACGAGGGTTTAAGGAAAGAAGTTAGTTCAGGATGTTAAACTTTTTTCAATCGGGCTGTGGACCCATAGACATTGAGATTGATGAGACTCGGGAACGAGGTCGTCCCCTGTTCGTTGTTTTTCCTGAGATAAAGATGGTCTCGAAGCACACTCTGGTTCGCGCCAATCCCTTCACTCCAGTAATCCATACCCGGACGTCCGCGATGGCGTAAGCACGTCGCAAGTCTGCTCACCGGTTATTGCATTAAGCACCGGTAATTCACCAAAAGCAATAGGCTCCTAAAAATTTTAGAGTCAGATTCACGTGCAGCCTTGATCTTATTATACGATATACCACCAAATGTTCTATTCGATGGACCAGGAACAATCGAAAAAAGCTCGACCAGTACGGTATCTCTTTGAATCCTGAATATGGTGATACCCCCGATTGTACCAATCTACATATGTCTCTCCCCGGTACTAGTTATTGTCATTTGGATTCCTTGACTTGATTTGTCCGATGAGAAATGCGAAACGAAAGAAGGATCCTCCTGCTGGGAAATTAGATCCTACTCTTTGTCCCCCCCCTTTTCACAGAAAATGGAGAGATGAATTGATCGATTTATCGGATCCTAGGTCGGGACTGACGGGGCTCGAACCCGCAACTTCCGCCTTGACAGGGCGGTGCTCTGACCGATTGAACTACAATCCCAGGTTGGAACCTTAACCTCTTACGGTTGTCGAGAGATCTCAATCTACTACATCTACTCTACAGGCAATGCAAAGAGTTCACGCCGGATCGAAGGCATGCTCTTAGTTAGCTTATGAGCGAAGGGTACGAGAGTTGTTCGAAAGTATTGGAGCGAAGGTTTGAAGACGCTCGACCAACGGGAGAGGAAGGAAGAAAGGCGAGGTTCGACCGTAACGTAATAAGGGAGGGTGCCTCCTTTCAGAGTGTGATTCGTCGTTTCCAATGCGGTTAATTGCTATTAGGCTTTTTAGGAAAGTTCCCCTCTTCTTATGCAGTTAGCTCGACTCCAGGTATAGCTCTTAATGGGCATGTAGCCGTAGGCGGGAACTCTTCTTTTTATCTTATTCTTTGGTCAGGCAAGTCGGCTGGTAATCCCAACCGAATAAGCAATCGAAATCGCTACAAGCAACCTATTTCATACCCTTTTCACAAGCAACCTATTTCATACCCTTTTCGTCGTACTTCCTCTTCTCCTTCTCTTCTTTCTCTCCCTGCCGAGCTTGTTGGAGTGCCATTGCCAAGATATAGTGTAATTCCTTTTCCCCGGGAGCCAGTCTCACTATCAATAGGAAGATCTTTATTGCTTAGGAGATTTATTGTTTTATCCCCTTAAAAGTATTTGGCATAAAGAGCCCTCAATAACTTGCTTGTCCTGTACGCAATAACTGAGGATAGAGGGAGTTTCAACTCGGCCTTCTACTAAGAGTGTTGCACAAATTCCCCTTCTTATCCCTTCTAGTTTAAGCCTTTCCTTCCTATGTAACCAAGTCCTCCTATGAACCTATCCCCGCCTAAAGGATAGGATAGATTACAACTATAAAGTCAAGGCTGTCTTCGAGCAAGCTCTTAGCTTTCATCGTGAGTGAGAGAGGAATTGAGGCTGATTCAACTCAAGCAGCTTGCACATGATTGTCTTGTGTAGTGTGTGATATCTTTCCTTTGTTAAGTGGAAGTGGGAGCTATATAAGATCTATTATCCATCCCTTTCTTGGGCACAGTCAAAGACCTTGCAACTAAGGGCTTCAACCGATGCCTTCAAGCTCACCTAACTTGGTTCTAGTGTTGTGACTGGCACTCTACCAAATCTATCAATTCTTGGATTGGTTGCTTCTGAGAGAGCTGCTCTTCCGACTGCTCGTATTCATCCCTTCCCCATGAGGGCAATCAGCCCCTTGCTTTCATTTGAATATTGGCCCTCGCGCATCACGGCTAGATTTGAGTCACTCATAGCTAGGGCTTTCTATTTCATCAGGACGGCTTCTCCTCTACTGAGCTCATCGCCCCTTTCTATCAGCTTCCGCTACCTGTCTGATGAGGTTTTACGGAGGCTCCTTTGACCGGTCTGAGGCTTTACCTCACCCTATCTCGCTTACTCGTTGTGGTTTACCACGGAATAAACCTGCTTTTCATCGTAAGATGATGAGGGGTCGCTCCTGGAGTTGCTAGTGAGTCCGAGTGAAAGAGTCAACTGCCTGCCCCTTGCGCTTTACCGGTTTGGAATGAGAGCCTTCATGTCAGCCTTCTCACCCATGGAATCCCTCTTATCTTATAGTTCTCTATCTAGCTGCATTCTAACACCCTCTTTAGGCTCTTCGGTATTCCTTCGTGACTGAGGCGGCAAGTCGCTTTCTTGCCCTATTCTGAATAGAACTGGAGCCGGCTTTGCTTAATAAGTTAAGCTACAATACAATCTCTCTTTCTGGCGCAAAGAATGCCTACTGACAGCAGCTTCCAATGGCAAAAGAAGTACTCTCCTTTGGTCCTCGGGCTAGTTCATCTATCTATCTATCAACTCAGCAAAGTGGCTGCGATCGTCCGGGGATTCGATGTGCCATCTGCGGTTCTTAACCGATTCACTCCAAAGCGGTTCACATGCCACCCGTCTTGGTAGATCCTACCCTTTTCCTTGCTAGTAAATACCGAACTTGACTGTGGTAGGCACAATCGCTTTCAATGAAAATTTTTCTTTCAAAATCCGCCCTCTTCAAGCTGTCGAATATAGATAGGAGATCCACTTCAATTTCTCTCCTCTCCCACCTCTCCAGCTTGGGAATAGTTCTTTCTACTGGCTATATATCTGTACAATGCCAGTTCAAGCTACCTTCTGGATGGAGCAAGAAAAGGTATGCGCAGGCGCAGTAGTTCAAGGCGGACAGGTAAGGGTAGGTAGTAAAGGCTTAGCATAGGCAGGGGATAGGCATTCAAATCACTATCTTAAAATACCGTATATAAGAGAAAGAGTGGCTCGTGCATCTTTTCTTAGACAAGTCTAGTAGGCAAGGGAATTGTTATAGCAAGCATGAGCGGGAATGAGCAATGACTTGAGTTTCGTTCTGGAGTTCGAGCGTTGAAAGTGAGTTCGAGCGGGGGTAGCATTCCGGTCTTAAGCAAAGCCGTCCTGCCCGGCCATATGTCCTGTTCAGTCAGTCGTCAAGCTAGGCAGAAAAGTCTTTCATCGTAGAACAGGGCTATGCGTAGCTAGCTTTAAGGTAGGGTCTTCGTTACTTTATCAAGAAAGTCCCCGACTGTCCCTGTTAAGCATTACTCCTCTTTTTTTGGTGCTCCCGCCTTCCTAGCCTTATGGACAGGAGTCCTCTCGCCTAGTTCTGAAACTCTTCCCGCAGCCTTGCCCTTATTGCCCTGCCTACCTCGGCAGGCATACCCCGGAACCAATTCATCTCATCGGCCCGCTTTGCTAATCCGTGGACCAAGGGATGTAGGCCTAGGAAAACTTGAAAGAAAGAAGCAATACCGACGGTACCAAAAGAGCTAAGAGCTCAAAGGACAACTCTTTACTCACCTGTTCTACGTATACCGTTCACCAACACTCACGGACACTCCCCCGGGGCTGGGAAACTTCCAACCTTCTATACTGAGACCTTTCTTGCATACCACTTCTGGGATTGCTTGAGAACCTGCTCCATGATCCGCGTCATTCTTTTCGACCTGAATAAAGTAATGAACTAAAAGTCAAAGACAAGTTAACTCTAGGGGCTTATGGGATAGGTTAGCTCACCTTATGAATAGGTCGACTTATCATCCGAGAAGAGTGAAGAGAGGAACCTTCGGAGCTCCTCTTCTATCGTATCGATTGAGCGGTTCATATCTTCTATCATCTCCGTAGAGGGTTCAGTCTCCACTATTTTAAGTCCGTATTTATTTCTACCCCTGAGCTCGAAAACCTGGTGGAGGACTCATATAAACCTATTCGTGGAGGTCTCCATGAAGAAAGGCCTTTTTGACATCGAGCTGATGCAGTGACCAAGATCTGTTAGCTGCAACTGACAGACTGACTCGTATGGAATCAGTTTCATTTGGCTCTAGACTACGATTCGATAGAGAACGATTTGGCACATCTTCGATTTCCTGGTATGAAAGTAAAGTCGTTAGGCTTGGTTTTCTTTGAGTTCAAGATATTCGGCATAAGCCGTCTTTGCTTTTTCTCTTATCGATGTGATCCTTGTCTTTAGCTTGGGACTTAGCTTGGCACCAGGGCGGCTTGCTTACCTACCTGATGACTTTCTTAGCCGCCTAACCGCTTCCTGTATCTCTTCCTTTCCTGCATCCTCTTACTTCACCGAATAGTAACCACCAGAAGATGGAGTCTTTAACTACCTCTATGAACAATAACTCCTACAGCTTGCCTTTTTAAAGCAACTGCTTGGCCGGCTTCTCGTCTTCCGTCTTATTCTTCCTCATTCCCTTCCCCACTTCCCTTAGCCGAACTCCCAGCTCTTTTCCCGTTGTTCTAGCTCTTTCCGCTGACCTTCCAAGGTAGGTAGCAGCTTTGTAAGGTAGTTTTCCATATCCGTTAACAGCTCTAAGCCTAACCGCTTATTCCGGCTTGACTTTTGCCGGCTAGTCTACTCCTTTACCCGCTTGCCCTTTTTCTGTGTTTGCGTGGCATCTGTTCTCTTAGTAAGAGGCTGCGCTCCGGACCGTTACACTAAGCTCTTCACCTGCTCGTTCCCCAAAGGCAGTGATAGGAGAAGAAAGACTAGACTTTGAGACCAGACCTCCACTGGCGTTTTTGCAATGTCCTCCCGACCCGTGCTCTGAAAAGATCATGCATGAGATGAAGCTCGTGTATCTGTTTCAGTAAAGACCGAAAAGAAAGACCCGCTGTTCTATTTTCGTGTTACCTTTTCTTCATCGTCAATGCGGCTCGTCCCTTCCTTGGTGAAAAGGGGGACCCCCTCCGCCGATGGTTTTCGAGCGTCTATCGATGCTGGCCCTTCCCTTTCCATTCTATCAGCGGGACACAGGGCTCTCCTCGGCTTTGAGCTCTTCCCCCGATGCCTGAATGCTCCTTTACCGAGCAGAGGACTCGCTTTCTTTTTGGTAGACTGATAAAAATAACTAATCAATAAATTGCGTTTGTAAGATCAAGCTCAGCTCGTGGATCTTTGATTCTTTTAGACAAGTCGTTTGACCTAGTATTCATAGTAAATGGGTATAGTCCCGGTTGATGCTGCTGACATAGATGTAGATGGGGCGCTTTCAAAACCCCTTAAGAGGTTGAGGGGGCCTCCGATCCTCTTTCGTGTGCAACGGTTAAGAGTGGAAAACCGCTCCTCTAACTTGAGTGGCTTGACGCTCCTATGACAGTCCTAGTTGGAACTCGTACCCCCCCTCGCTATCTATCGTCAGTTATTGTCCCAGGCGAGGAACTGCTTGTATCAGACCTGATTCTCGCGCAGCAAGATCTTTTGTGAGTGCCCTTCCTTTGGGGCTTGAGGCTCATCTCACGATGTTCATCTTGTCTGATTGTTTTTGTCTTGGTTGGTACGCTCCCCCTTGTGAAAGAAGTCCTCTATCTGCACACTAACCTGGGATACTTTCACCCAGTTTTTCCCTTGATGCTTCTAAGCCGCTTTGAATTGGCCTGTGCCCGTTGATGAATCATCAATCCATTCAGCCGTCACGTCAGCCGAGAAGACGGACTTGCTGGTATCGTCAAATAGAGTATAGAATCCTTCTTCCGCTCTAGTGGCGGGTTTCTCTTTTCATTAAGTAGCCCCTCATTCACCTCGTACACTGAGTCAAGCAACTTCTCCTTTTCTGTCATGAAGAGGAAGTGAGATGATGACAATGCGGCTGGGAAAAATCCATATCAATCCATTTCTTCTATAAGAGAATTGGATCCCGACCCAGACCTAAGAAATGAAATTAGATGCCGATTTCATTCCAGTAGTACCCGTTGCTTCTTTTGTTGGGTGGAGTGCTTTAATCAGACTTGACCGAGTAGATCATGTTGGGATCTTCACCATGAATGATCCTCCGGGCGAAGCATCTCATGGCACACCATTGATCAATAAGACAGGAGAAATAGAATATACAGGGATAACCCCCATTCCTATCAGCGTGAAATGACATTCATTCAATCAGTCCTCTCCTCCGCTCTCTCTGTCCCTGGCTTCTACTTTCACATACCTTCTGGCCTCAGTCGTTGACTTTGCCCCTTCCGCTCCTCCATTTAACAAGCAATTTAGTGGTTGTTCGCTCCTGAACGAAGCTATTGGGACAGCGGCTTTGATAGCGCTTTCTCAATGAGAGAGATCATATCGTGGTAGAGCTCCTATCCGTGCTTTGACAAATCCCTCTCTGGCGTCATCTACTGGCTGACTGCACACTGCCTTCTGCCTGACTATGGCTTTTAGAAAGCAAGATCCCTCCGTTTATCACTCTATAGAAAGAACATCCCATACAGAGTCTTTCAACTAACAACTAAGCTATTCGAGCCTTCAACTCAGCTCTCATCGATAGAGCCCCTGTCTCTTTGATTCTTGTATACAAGTCTGGTAGTCAATTGTTCTAGCAAGGATGGGCTAGTTGCCTACTCTCGCCTAACCCGCCCCTTTGACTGATGATCAATATGACAAAAGTAATCTATCTTGATCCTTATATGACGCAATTCATAGATTTGGGCAAGTCAGAGTGAAATCAAAGTCAAGTTATTGGCGATCATACCTACTCAATGAGAATGCTCTCAAGTCCAGTCAATGTCTTTTTGATGATACGATTCTCAGGTGCGAACTCAAATAAGGGGGGGCCCCACCAGTCATAGTGTTCACTCTTCCCCATAAGAATAAGAACTCAATTCCTGGGGTTTTTTCTTCCTTAGTAGCTTTGACAACATTCGTGTGTGAGCCCTCATCTCATGCTCCTACTACCTCTGAACTTCAAGTGGGAGTGATGGACGAGTGAAGATCGCCAGCTCTTTCTTCCCCGTGAATTGACTTCAACTTAAATCGGACGGACCGGCTTCTCCCTTTGAGCATAGCATGCTTTTGGGGAGTAAGTCACTTAATATAGTATATGATGTGATAATCGATTCTTACATCACATCAAAATAGCATGTCTATATACTTATCTACAGGCAGTTCCTATTTTTTACCTTCCATTCATTTTTAAAGAGAAGGTTTCCTCTCACCTAAAGAATGGATCAGAGAACGACGGCCTACGCATTGCAGCCACAACATTACTGGGCAAACTAGTATAGATTTCGGAAACTCCGGATCCCCCTAGTTGAAGACTATCGCCCACAATTAGAACCATCTAAAATAACGTATATGATGGATCCATTACGAATGTATCGTCCCAGAAGACCATCACTCTGGTTTCACTGATCGAGCAACGCGGTTATTTCGCGGACCTTTCTGTTCCTAGTTAAAGTGTAGGCCTTTTGGACTTAAGCTGGGATTTGGTATTTCGAAGGCCCCAGGTGTTACTATCATTTCTAGGCATCGTCTGTACTTAA